ACTCCCAACAATCAGATTTTCGTCGCAATCTAATCAAAGGATCAATGCGCGCTCAAAGACGTAAAACAGTGATTTGGGAACTATTTCAAGTAAATGTGCATTCCCCACTTTTTTTTGATCGACTAGACAAAACATGTTTTTTTTCCTATTTTAATATCAACGAAACAAAGAATTTTTTTTTTAGAAATTGGATGGGGAGACAACAAGAGTCAAAATTGCAAATTTACCATTTTGAAAATGAAGATACAAAAGAAGAAAGGGAAAAAAGAGAGAAAAATGAACGGATAGAAACATCAGAAGCTTGGAATAACCAGATATTTACTCGAGCAATCAGAAGTTTGATGTTAGTAACCCAATCCTTTTTTAGAAAACACATTATATTGCCTTCATTTATAATAGCTAAACATATTTTCCGTATGTTATTATTACAACCCTCTGAGTGGTACGAGGATTTTAAGGAATGGAAGAGAGAAATACATATAAAATGCACCTATAGCGGTGTTCAATTCTCAGAAACAGAATTTCCCCAAGATTGGTTAACAAATGGTATTCAGATAAAGATTTTATATCCCTTCTGTCTAAAACCTTGGCGAAAATCTAAGGTACGATCTCATCATAGAGATCAAAGAAAAAAAAAAGATTTTGGTTTTTTAACAGTCTGGGGAATGGAAGCTGAGCTTCCCTTTGGTTCTCCCCGAAAACGACCTTTTTTTTTTGAACCTATTTATAAAGAACTCAAAAAAATAAATAGAAAGTGGATCATAAAAATAGTTCGAGTTATAAAACGAATAATGAAAAAAGCATATGAACCAAACAAAAATGAAAAATATTCAAAAATAAATAATGAGATTCTTCGCGAGTCGTCCGTGAATTGGTTCGATTCTTCACTAATAGAAAGAAGAATTCAAGATATTTCTGATAAGACAATCAAAATAAGGAATCAAATTGAGCAAACCGCAAAAGACAAGAAAAAAAAAGAAATAGTTTTAATTTATGATAATAAAAGATTGGAATCACAGAAAAATATTTTTAAAAGGAAAACTATCCGATTAATGCGTAAATCACACTACTTTATTCAATCTTCCATTGAAAAAATATACATAGATATTTTGCTATGTACCATTACCTTTTATAAGATCAATGCACAACGTTTCTTTGAATCAACAAAAAAGATCTTTAATAAATCCATTTACAACAATAAAAAAAATCAAGAACAAGAAGGAACTTATAATTTAAATTTCACGATAAAAAAATTGTTTTCAAATACCAATAATACCGAGAATAAGAAGGAAAATTACGATATTTTTTGGAACTTATCTTCCCTGTCCCAAGCATATGTATTTTACAAATTATCACAAACCCAATTATTTAATAAATATCACTTAAGACCCCTACTTAAATATCAAGGGAACTCTCCCTTTTTTAAGGATAAATTAAAAGACTATTGTATGATACACGGAATCTTCCATTTCAAATCAAGAGATAATAAAATTCCTACATATGTAATAAGCGAATGGAAAAGTTGGTTAAAAGGTCATTATCAATATGATTTATCAAAAAAAGAAAGGTCTAAATTAGTACCTAAAGAATGGCAAAATAGAATGAATCGACGTCGTATGATTCATTCCATGAAAAAAAATGACTATGAAACGAATTCATTTATGAGTCAAAAATACAAATGGAAAAAACATTACAGATATGATCTTCTATCATATAAATACATACACCTCCCTAATTCATACATTTATGAATCAACATTAGAAAGAAATGGGACCCAAGAAATTACATATTCTTTCGATATATCAAAAACTCAATCTAGTAATAATTATCTAGATAAAGTATATCTTATTGATAGAAAATATTTGGATTGTAGAATTATGAATCTTTTTTTTTATACGATTCACCCAGAGATAAAAATGTGCAACAAAAAAAATTTTTTTTTTGATTGCATGGGAATGAATCAAGAAAGGTTCTATTATACCGCATCAAATAATGATACTATATCTGATATAGAACCTTGGTTCTTCCCAGAATTTATACTACTTTTTGATGTATATAAAATTGAACCTTGGATCATCCCAATAAAATCGCTCTTTTTTAATTTTTTATTTCATAAAAAAAAAGATCTCGAATTAAAAAATTACAAACAGGAAGAAGACGAACAACAACAAAATAGGAAAATAGAACTATATTACTTTTTAAAAACATATTTTCCCTTTCAATTCAGATTGGACGATCCCTCGAATAAAAAAATAATGAAAAATATCAGGGTATATTGTCTCCTACTTAGACTCATAAATCTAAAGGAAATCGCTATATCTTCGATTCAAAGAGGTCAAATAAATCTAGACGAAATACTGATTCAAAAGGACCTAGTTCTTTCAGAATTGATAAGAAGGGGAATATTGATTATGGAACCTATTTGCCTATCTATAAGAAGGGGCGGAAAATATATTATATATCAAACTATAGATATTTTATTGGTCAATAATAAATATAAAAAAAAAGAATATATTGGGAAAGGGGGGTTTGCAAAATCTATTACACGGCACAACGACATATTTTTGAGTGGAGACAATAATAATTATGATTTACTTGTTCCTGAAAATATCCTATCTCCCGTGCGTCGGAGAGAATTTAGAATTCAAATTTGTTTAAATTCCAAAAATTGGAATGTTGTGGATAAAAATCCAAGATTTTTCAATGAAAACAAAATAATAAACTGTGGGCAATTCTTGAATGAGGACAAGCATTTTCATACAGATGAAAAAATTTTCATGAAATTTAAATTGCTCTTTTGGCCCAATTATCGATTAGAAGATTTAGCTTGTATGAATCGCTATTGGTTTGATACCAATAACAGCAGTCGTTTCAGTATGTCAAGAATACATATGTATTCACAATTTTTAATAAATTAAATTTATAGTGGATTTACTGCGTATCGTGTGACGTATTTGGTAAATGAAAGCCTCAACATATACATTTAAGTAAAAATAAGTTGAAATTGTTATCTTTCGTAAATACATATATATCAGATCTTTTGATCCAAATGGATCAAAAAACAAAGTAATATAAATAAAATAAATTTAATTTTGATGTGTACTAAATGCAAATAATTGCCATAATAAATCTTATTATTTTTCCTGATCGGTAAAATTAACAGAAAAGAAAGATAGAAATCTTCATTTATGGTCAAAAATTCATTCATCTCGGTTATTACAGAAGAAGGAAATAGCGGGTCTGTTGAATTTCAAGTATTGCATTTCACCAGTAAGATACGGAGACTTACGTCACATTTAGAATTGCACAAAAGAGATTTTTTATCACAAAGGGGTTTACGAATAATTCTGGGAAAACGCAAACGATTATTGACTTATTTGTCAAAAAAAAATAAAGTGTGTTATAAGAAATTAATAGATCAGTTAAATACCCGGGAATCAAAAACTCGTTAATTTACTTGTTCTTTTTTATTAGTTTAGTTATTAGATGTCTTTCACATACAACGATAAAAATGAGTCACCTATTTTTTAATGGCAGTTCCAAAAAAACGTACTTCTATGTCAAAAAAACATATCCGTATAAATATTTGGAAAAAAAAAGGCTCTTTAGCGGCAATAAAAGCTTTTTCTTTAGCTAAATCTCTTTCCACCGGAAAGTCAAAAAGTTTTTTGTGCGACAAAAAAATATTGTAAAAATCTTAATGAACATTTATTAAAAAACTTACAATTTTTGGTTTTTAAATTAGAAGACGAATTTAGAGCTAGGTAATATGAATAATTTAGGATTTAAGGTAACTGGCCAAGCTGCTGAAGCAGCTAAGGTTGGGTCCTAAAGATTGATCCATTTAACATTTTAAAATGTTAACGATATATATAGGTCATTAGAATAAACTGTGAATCCCGTGCTCGGGATATTTTGAGCACGGGCCTTCGTCGGTAAAGAAGAATCCAATTGTCACATAAAAAATCAGTTTGACAAGTGGATTCGCATATTTTACAACCCGCACAATCTTTGGTTCTTGGCGCAGAGGCGATTTGTTTAACTTTACATCCATACATCCGTGGGACAAGCTCAAACACATTAGGTCTATAAATTAAATTTTTAAGCACAAAAATTTTTTATCTGGTAAAATTAAAATTTAGAATAAAGTAAAAACAAAAAGAAAGGGATGTATAAAGATAGGATAAAGATTTAAATGATATATGATTCCCATATGTATGGTTTATTATATTTTATAAGAATCACTTTATAAAAAGGGCTCCCAAGCACACGTGTTAACTCTCACTTAAAAATGGATTGA